TGTTCGAATCAAATTCTTAGCTAATTCCAGGCGTCTAACTAAAAAATCCTTTCTTCTTCCAATTTTTCTATCTTCCCATTCATTCCCAGTGGATCCTTTTTCCCCTAATTCCTTCCATTCTACCAATGAATGATCTGTAATAGTTCGCAAATCCGGATCGGCTAATTGTTCTCTGATAGCACCTGCTCCAGTCGAGATTTCTCGATTTCGAAATGTATCGAAGCCCTGGGTAGTAAAAAAAAGTGGGATGCTGTATTTCCAGGATTGGATTTCATATTCGAATGAACCTCGTAATCGTAAGAAAGTAGGTTTTTTAGCTATGGGCCTAGCAAAAGAAAAATTGGGATAGGTTCCTATAGGATCCCCCCCCCCCCCCCCTTCAAAATCGGACGTGAAGGTTTCCTCTCATCCGACTGAAGTAGTTACACCAAATAAAGAAAAGGGCTCTAACTTTCAAATTTGGTTCTAGAAAACCCCACAAAGATCTACTCCTTACTCAAGTTCTCAGTGAGGACCAACCTATACTATAATTTCAATTTCATTGATTTATTCTTCCTTTTACTTTCTGAATTACTTATTCAATTACGACATAAATTCAATGTAAAATTATTGAGTAGTCTACCTCCCTTCGAATGATGAATCCCCTTTAAAGGAATACCTTGGAACTCATAAGATAAGGGATTTACTTGTCTATGTATCGTTCTATTTGATCTTTTAGGTCCCTACTTCACCTCGACGGTTATACCATGATGTCCCTTGAAGCATATATGCGATGGATAGACTCCTGTAACCATGCCCTATGCTTACTTGAACAGAATAGAAATATTTTTCTAAAAGAAATGAAATGGCTAATTCCACGAAAGAAGTCTTTTTCACGAGGTACAACTAGCAATTCCTATTTATCTGTTACGGAATCAACCATGGATCAATTCCCTTTTCATTTGGAAGTATTGAATACGCCCAAAATTCTGAGCTTCATGTTACTTCTCCCAAGAGACATGTCAGAGTCAAGGGCATCCCAATCGGATTGAATGGGATGACAGTTTCCGAATCTGTAAAATCATAATTTCGATCAAATCACACATCGCAGTATACTAGACCTTCTAATTCCTTAAGGGGTTTATCTAAAAGATTCGCGATATAACTAGGAAGACGTTTCAAATACCACACATGAGTCACTGGGCATGCCAGTTTGATGTATCCCATTTGATATCTTCGTATCCGAGAATCAACAAACTCGACTCCACATTGTTCACAAAATTTCGGGTCTTCTTTTTCATCTCCGATCACTCGATAATTTCCACAAGCACAAATTCCACTTTTTATAGGTCCAAAGATTCTTTCACAAAACAATCCATCTTTTTCCGGTTTATTGGTTTTGTAATGAAAAGTATAGGGTTTTGTCACCTCTCCAACTATCTCTCCATTAGGTAGGATTTTGTTGGCCCAAGCAGTTATTTGTTGAGGAGAAACTGATCCAATTCGAAGTTGTTGATGTTTATACCGGTCGATCATAGAAGAAAAATTCTGATTCATTCCGATCAAGCTTCCTTCCTATTAATCTGGAAGTTCTTCTCAGATACAAGGAAATGATTCAGTTCCAGAGCCAAAGATCGTAGTTCTCGAACGAGCAATCGAAAAGATTCTGGAGCATCTTCAGGGTTAAGTATTGTTCCTCCAATGATCGTAGTACCAAGTACTTCCTGACGAGCTCTAATATGATCAGATTTATAAGTAAGCATTTCTTGTGAAATATGAGCAACACCAAATCCCTCTAGAGCCCAAACCTCCATTTCTCCTACACGTTGTCCCCCTTGCTTGGCCCTTCCTCTAAGGGGTTGTTGTGTAACAAGTGCATAATGCCCACTGGAACGTCCATGGATTTTATCATCAACTTGATGAATTAATTTCAGGATATAGGACTTTCCCATTATAACAGGTTGTTCAAAAGGATCTCCTGTTCTTCCATCAAATATTCTGCTTTTTCCCGGATACTCGGGTTCAAATACCCATGGATTTGCTGTTTGCTTACTGGCTTCATATAATTCAGGAAACACTAGTTTTCTCGAAGCCTCTTGCTCATATCTCTCATCAAAGGGTGCTATTCTATAATGTCTGTCCAGCAGATCCCCCGCTAACCCGAGGGAGCATTCAAATATCTGTCCCACATTCATTCGTGAAGGTACTCCTAATGGGTTGAAGACCATATCAACTGGTCTTCCATCTTGCAAATAAGGCATATCTTGTCTAGGCAAAATTTTGGAAATGATACCTTTATTCCCATGTCTTCCGGCTACTTTATCACCTACTTTGATTTCACGTTTATGTGAAATATATACACGAATCGTTTCTGGATTATAACTTGAACCCCCCTTTTTCTGGATCCATCTCACATCAATAACTCGCCCCCTTCCGCCTATAGGTAGTTTTAGACAAGTTTCCCTTGTAGTGGATACCTGAATGCCAAGTATGGCTCGTAATAATCTATCCTCCGGGGCAT